GCTACTGCTGTTTTACCTGTTTGTCTGTCTCCAATAATCAATTCTCGCTGGCCACGCCCTATGGGAATCATCGAATCAATAGCAATAAGTCCTGTTTGGAGAGGCTCGTATACGGAACGTCTCGAAATAATACCGGGAGCGGGAGATTCGATTAACCGAGATTCCGAAGCTGAAATTTCTCCTCGACCATCAATAGGTTTAGCTAAAGCATTTATAACACGACCCAAATAAGCCTCACTTACAGGTATCTGAGCAATTCTTCCTGTTGCTTTTACCGAACTTCCCTCTTGTATCAGCAAACCATCACCCATTAATACAACACCAACATTTTTGGATTCCAAATTCAAAGCAATGCCTATAGTACCCTCTTCAAATTCCACTAATTCACCAGCCATTACTTCATCAAGACCATAAATACGAGCAATGCCGTCGCCTACTTGAAGTACGGTACCCGTATTTACAATTTGGACTTCGGTATTATATTGCTCAATGCGTTCACGTATAATTTTACTAATTTCATCTGCACGAATGGTTACCATGAAAATTTCTTAATTTAATTTTTTTTAGAAGAAAAAAAAATAATACCTATACTCTATATTAAAATAGAAAGACTAATCAATTATTTTTTTTCTTTCATCGCCCCAAACATTCCAATATTAGCATTGACAGTACGCAAATGTAACTCGTTGTTCAAGCAACTATTTAGAGTTCCTAGAGCTCCCTGTAAGGCTTGTTGTAAAACCCGCTGTCGGACTTGATTAATCACTCTTTGTTGTTCAAACTGAATGGCTTCATTTTTGTAATTTTCTAATTGTTCCAAAGTCATGTAAATTGAATTAATTAAATTCTGTTTTTCTCGTTCTATTTCAGAATAGCCATTCACCCGAAACCGATCTGCTTCCGTTTCGACTTTCCTTAAGCGGGCCTGGGCTTTTTCCAGCTGTTCAATAGCCCCTTCCCGTAGTTCTTCTGAATTTCGAATAGTTCTCAAGATTCTCTGTTTTCGATTATCTAATAAATCACTTAATGAAAGTAGACTCTCTTTCCATTCATTTCAAAATGTCTATGATCTCTTCCCGAACCAAACATGAATCTTTCGATTCATTTGGCTCTCACACCCAATTACTTATGGGAAATTTCCCTATTTTTTTTATGTAATGAGCCTATCCTCTCTTCTATAATTTCTATTTTTCAAATATTTATATTTAAAACAATTTTCAATCTAAGACCAGAATATTCGGAGGATTCTTCTGACCAAACAAATATATATGTCAGCAAAGTTGTTTTTTCTTCAAATCCAAAGAATTCTTATTAATTAATTTATACATATTAATTAATTTTTACATAGGTCATCTATTACGCATTGTATAAAAGGGAGGATTAAATTCACCTTTTTCAACGTAAAGAGGATTCAAGACATTTTATCGACATGAGTGTTTTATATCGAAAAAAATTAGAATAATTTTATTGAAACCATTTCATTTCTGTATTAACATAGTGGTAGAAAGAGTACTACACTGCGTCTAGACTTCAAACTACTCGGTTTAACCATGGTAATAGTCCAATATTATTGGTTAATAGAGAATCAAAGTGGATTTACCAATAAATCACGAAATGCTATGGTTCTTAAATATTTTTTCTTAAATTATTGAATGAAAAAATTTAATTAATTCAGAAGTAATTCGCGGTATTATGCACATTTTCTTAGTTATAACGAAAAATGTGCAGTTTGGTTGGATCCAATCTATTCTTTGAAATAAACAACCCGCACACACTCCCTTTCCAAAAAAAACCAATACACCTAACACTACACTTAGATTTATTGGATTTGTTGCTAAAATATCGGTATTAAACCCGAAACTTCCGGCGAATGGCCAATAGCCCAAACAAAGGAAAGAATCGGTTATATTTTTCATATGATCTCATCTCCTCTTATGAATAGACTAATTATCTTTCTACGATTCCTAATTTTTTATTTTATTTCTTAATTATTTATTCTATTTCATATTCATATTTTATATGAAATTTTTATTCTATTATATAGAATGCAAATTTCATACTATACCTTACTAATAATTAATATTAATTATTAGTAATTAATTCCAAATAGATAGAGTAATAAATACTAATAATAATGTTAATATATATTATTGGAATTGTTCCATCAATTGGAAGATTTCCTATAAGAATGATACTTATTAGAATTAGATACCTGTTCTTATGTCAATTGCAAAATCTCTCTAGTTTTAACACTTTCGAAAAATTTTCTTAAAATTTAAAGGGGGTTCATTGGACTAAAAAAGAAAAGAAGGCGAATCAGTATATGAATTCTGCACCCTTCAATTAGTCCTTCACCTGTGTTCTTGCCCGAACGAATAATTGTAGGAGTGAAATCACAATATAATTTGAAAAAGCAAGACCAACAAAGCAAATCCACGGAAAAAGGATATTTTTTTTTATTTTTCGATTTTTTTTTTTTTAGGATTATAGGATTAAACAAAAGGATTAGCGAATAAAAGCGCTAATGCTACAACCAGCCCATAAATTGTTAAAGCTTCCATAAAAGCCAGACTAAGCAATAAAGTACCACGTATTTTTCCCTCTGCCTCTGGTTGTCGTGCAATCCCTTCTACAGCTTGCCCTGCAGCAGTGCCTTGACCAACCCCAGGTCCAATAGAAGCAAGCCCTACGGCCAAGCCAGCAGCAATAACGGAAGCAGCAGAAATAATTGGATTCATAATAAGTTCCTCATAACCAAAATATAAAATAAAGAAATAGTTAATGATATAATCAACCAATAAATTATGACTTAATTATGCAATTACCAAGATTTATTCAGTTAATGTAATTAAGAAGAGTTCCTAATTGAAATAGTAATAGTTATTGAACTATATGAATTACTTCCAAATTTTTTTTTTCGTTTCTACCTACCTAGTTGTTTTGGAACTATGTATAACCTTTATTCTTATATTAACTTAAGTTTTGAACCATTCTTTGAATTCTTCGTTTTTTATTGAATTTTATAGTCATTGAATACTCAATTCACAATTAGAGATGAAATGGAAGGGCTTTGTTTTTTTAATCCCTATAGAAATTTACAGTAGTAGTGGGGTAATTTTAAATATATGGTTAGTTCATATATAATATCACATATACAGAGGTTTCTTCCATGCTGTAAACCAACTATTTGTTTTTAGATTCAATTAGATTCGAATGATGAAACCTCCAAAACAAAGAAAGATTTGTCTTATAGTGATTAGATTATATACACCCAGTTGGATTCCCCTCACTCCTACTCGATTTTTTTTTATTGCATTGCAAAAATTTTCAAAATGTCTTTCTATATATTTATTGATGTTTCCTAAATAGGTTATCTTGAGCCACAGTATATGTGCAGCAAACTAAATGAAAAAACTTTTATTAGAAAAAATAGTCAATGATGGCCTTCCATGGATTCACCTATATAAGCCGCAGCTAAAGTAGCAAAAATTAGAGCTTGAATACCGCTTGTAAATAATCCAAGGAACATGACAGGTATAGGAACTACTAAAGGTACTAAAGAAACAAGAACAACAACTACTAATTCATCAGCTAGTATATTTCCAAAAAGTCGAAAACTAAGCGATAAGGGTTTTGTAAAATCTTCTAAGATGTTAATCGGTAAAAGGATTGGAGTTGGTTGGATGTATTTACTAAAATAAGCTAATCCTTTTTTTGAAAGACCCGCATAGAAATATGCAACTGACGTAAGTAAAGCTAATGCAACAGTAGTATTTATATCATTTGTGGGTGCAGCTAACTCCCCATGAGGTAATTGTATTATTTTCCAAGGCAAAAGAGCCCCGGACCAATTAGAAACAAAAATAAATAGAAACATAGTTCCAATAAATGGAACCCACGGACCATATTCTTCTCCAATCTGAGTTTTGCTCACGTCTCGAATGAATTCAAGAACATATTCAAAGAAATTCTGACCAAAAGTCGGAATGGTTTGCAGATTTCGAATAACTAGAATGGCTGAAACTAGCAAGATAGCAATTACAACCCAAGAAGTTATAAGTACTTGGGCATGCACTTGGAAACTCCCTATTTGCCAATAGAAATGTTGCCCAACTTCCACCGCAGATATATCGTATAATCTTTTTAATGTGTTGATAGAACATAATAAAACATTCATATTGTCCCGCCCTCTAAAAAATAAGAACTTGAAAGGGAATTATTTTCATTCAAACATCTCCTTTCCTTTTTGATTTGGAATACCAGGATTAATCACATATAATTTTCGTTTTTTCTTTATATCGCTAATAATAAAAATGAAAAAAAAAAAATGAAGAGAATTTCTAATCCTTACTTATCAACTGGATCTTGTATATTATATATATATATTTTTATTTTTTTGTGCAATTTAATTTATTAGTAGTATAGTAACCGATTTCCTAAATCTATGAGTCCCTCCAACCAACTCCAATAATTTATCTTATTATTAATCAAGAATTTCTTATATAGCTAGAACGGCCCTCACAAATAGCAAATACTAATTTATTAAGAATTAATCGAATTGAGGCTATAGCATCATCATTAGCTGGAATTGAAATATCGGCGAAATCCGGGTCACAATTTGTATCGATTAAAGAAATTGTTGGAATTTCCAAAGTTCTACATTCTCGAAGAGCCGTATATTCTTCTTGTTGATCGATGATTATTACAATATCAGGTAACCGTGTCATATATTTAATGCCGCCGAGATATGTTTCCAGATGAGATAATTGTCTCTTCAATATAGCAGCATCCCTTTTTGGAAAACTGTTGAGTCTCCCCGTCTTTTGTTGCGTTCTCAAGTCCCGGAACTTTTGAAGTCGTGTTTCTGTAGTATACCAATTCGTTAACATACCGCCGAGCCATTTTTTATTAACATAATGACACCGAGCTCTTATTGCAGCCCGCGTTACTGAATCCGCTGCTTTTTTTTTTGTACCAACTATTAAGAATTGTTTTCCCATACTTGCTGCATCAAAAACTAAATCACAAGCTTCTGATAAAAACCGAGCAGTTCTAATAAGATTTGTAATATGAATATCCTTACGCTTTGCAGATATATAAGGTGACATTTTAGGATTCCATTTTCTAGTACCGTGGCCAAAATGAACTCCTGCTTCCATCATCTCTTCCAAAATTATGTTCCAATATCTTTTTGTCATTTATATTAATCCCCCACTTTTCTTTCATTTCCAATCCAATTTTTTTTATTTGGAAATGAAAGAAAGAGACTATGTCTACTGAAATAGAAATAAAAAAGTGTTCCGAAGGAACCTTTTATTCTACCGAAGATTGGCCATTGATACATGATCAGGCCATTTTTTTCTATTTAAATAATATGATTATTATCTTTATTACCTTTTGATTTTATTACAAAATCAATTAAAAAATAAAATGACGGAGCCATTAGGGATTATTAAATCCTAGATTGCTCTGATGTATCGCAAAAATTCTTTGAAATGAAGCCAAAAAATAATTCTCTGTGGTGAAACAAAATATCTCTCATTTGATCCTCAAATAAATTATTTTTTTTTGTTTCCAAGTTAATCTTGTTATATTGCCTTGGCCTTGTCTTTGAACGGTGCATTATTCTTTTGAATCCGGTACCAACAGGTATCATTCCCCCTAAAACAACATTCTCTTTCAGACCTTTCAACCAATCTATACGACCCCGAAGAGCGGCTTTTGCTAAAACTCTAGCAGTTTCTTGAAAACTTGCTTCAGATATGAAACTTTGAGTATTCAGAGATGTTTTTGTTATTCCTAGTAATAGAACTCGGTAGCAAATCGCCTCTTCTAAGGCACGCCCAGCTCGTTCAGCTCGCACTAATCCAATTAGTTCACCGGGCGAAAAAACATTAGACATTCCATCTTCTGAAACCAATACTTTTGATGTTATTTGACGCACAATAATTTCTAGATGTCTATTATGGATGTGAACTCCCTGGGATCGATAAACTTTTTGAATTTTATTAACCAAAGAAATACGACTTTGCGCTATAGTTAGCTCAGCACCAATCAAGAATCCCCAAGGAATGCCAAGAATTCTTGTTATATGACCGTTCCAAGTATCAACTCTCTTTTCTAGGTTCATCGATATTGACTCAATCGAACGAACTTCTAATACCTGTTCTACTTTTGGAAGACCCTGTGTTATATCACCAGATCTCGATTTTTCATATATATATGTAACTAATATATCTCCTTCAGAAAGTATTTCTCCATAATGGCCATGAACAGTTGCTCCTGGGGTCGCCAAATAAGGGTTAGCCGATCTTATTCCTACAGAATCCATTTGAACTGTTAGAACTTGACCTGATTTTGGGTGTGGTGCATTTTTCGTTTGAACTATACATACATTTTCACAAATAAATTGACCAAGACTTATTATTGTAAATGGTTTTTCACAATAATTATGATGGGGAAAATGCCAATTCAAAAAGAATGGATTGAAAACGGTGTTACTACATATATCCGGTTTAGAAATTCTCTCGTATTCGTCCATTAAATAATATCTTAATACTTGAAAAGTTTCTTTTAATTTTTCAAATTGCAAATTTTTATTTATCGAGATCTGATTATGAGTTATTAAAGGGTATAAATAAAAATTTGCAACTTGAAAGGGTATTCCTAAAGGACCTAACGAATTATTAATTGGAATTTGAGGATCTCTTTGAATTTTATTAATTCCTTCTTTTATCCCATTGTAATATTTTCCCTCATTGAATGATCGTGTTTGAAAACAATTAAATGATGACAAAATTATCAAAGAGCGGTATTTCTCATTTCTATTCAACAACATACGAATAGTTCCAGAATTTTGGCTAAGTGATTGTTGAATTTTTTCCTTCGAATCAATGAAAAAAAATGGATTGATGTTGGTCCGATCCAACTCATGATCCAAGATAAATCCCGAACTGGGCGGATCATTCCTTTTTCTTATATATGAAATATGGGATTTCACTAAGTCAATTCTTAAGAAATATCGAACCAAACTGTTTGTACTTATTTCAACAAAAGAAGCATGCGCATTTTCGATAGAAGAAAATTTTTTGTCTTGATCCCAATTTAAGACTAAACAAGTCCGAACTAATTGAATACTTGTATCCGAAATTCCCCGAATTGATTTTCCATTTCCAGAAAGAATATAATTAATAACTTTAAGTTCCAGATTATCTCTTTCCTGAAACATATCTTGGGGAAAAAGTTTTATTAAATTGATACCATCCCCTATTTCATATAAAATGACGGGTCGAACCAAAACAAAATACTTTTTTTTTGTAATTGTGATCCATTGGACATAGATCCAATTTTTCATTTTTTTTGATTCCTTTAAATTGTTTTTTACCGTTCCAGGTGGTATCAAGATGGCACTGTGTCGGGATATCTTATCAATTTCTCCCGGAAAATGGATATCCCCAGAAAAGATTTTTAATTCAATCTTTTTTTTTTTCTTCTCCACTCGGACCAACCCCCTTACTCGACTTCTTATATTTAAAGTAATTGGTGTATCTACTTCAACGATACTATTGTTCCGTACCATTATGGAAGAAGATTCTGATAAAATATGCACTTCCTCGGGAATAAAAAAAAATTGATCCACTTTGATTTGGTATTTTGGCTTAAATTCTTTAACTCCTCTATACTCAATTAAAAAATCCTCTTTTTTCAAAATGGAATTTATTCCTATAGTCCTATATTTAGTAATTCCTGAGCTCTGTGTTCTGTATTGAGGATCATCGAAATAAGCGAGAATACTATCTCTACGAAAAATACCATTGATTGGTATTTCAATCGAGATATTGGAAGCTAACATTTGTTTTTTGTCTCGTTCTTGAATCGATTGGAATGAAAATGGAATGATGAATCTATTTCTTCGCCTCTTTGCTAATAAATCCGTAGTATCATGGAAAATAGCAGGGTGTGCAAAATTACAATGATCTATACATATGATTTGATTAAATATGGAATAATCTGCAATCCTTCTTTCTTTTAGATCAGAAGAATTGAAACGAAATAATTTATGTCTTACTTGATCATTCCTTACTAAAAGGTTACTACTATCTTCTTCCCCAGTAGAAAGATAATGCATCTTCATTTGATCTTGATCTTTTCGGAGTGAAAAAGAGACTGAACCGGACCTGTATGATCTTCCTGATAATATCCATAAATGACTTGTTTTTGGTAAGATATGGACATTACTGTATCTAAATTCTGATGCATGGTATACATCAGTACTCCAATGCATTTCTCCTTCTAAGTTAGAATAGACATGTTTTCGAACCTTTTCTTTTAAATTCAAAGTGTATGTTCCTGCGCGAATCTCGGCAATCACTTGTTCTGATTTTACATATTGATTATTTTGAACTAATAGAAAACTTTTTGGTGGAATAGTCACATTATGTATAATATCACCACTTTCAATAGTTACATACAAGTCTATATAACATAGAAAAGCAGGATGCCCATGACGTGTACGTGTAGGATGAACCAAATCCTCGTTGAATTTTATTTTTCCATTAGAAGTTGCTCGCACATGTTCTGCAGTACCTCCTGTGAATACTCCGCCAGTATGAAAAGTTCTTAATGTTAGTTGAGTGCCCGGTTCTCCTATTGATTGGCCCGCAATAATACCTACAGCTTCTCCTAATTCCACTAAGTGGCCATGAGTAGGACTTTGGCCATAACACAATCGGCAGATCCAAGATGTATTTCTACAGGTAAAGGGGGTTCGGATAGATATTGGTTGTGTTTTAAAGGTTTTAAATCGATTGATAAGTCCAATTCCAATATCTTGATTTCGAACGGCAATGCATCGTGAACCTCTGTATATATCGTCTGCTAATACACGACCAATTAATGTTTGTATCAAAATTCTTTCCGGCATCATTCCATTCTGGGTATTCACCGAAATTCCTTGAATGGTACCGCAATCTGTTCGACGTACAACAATGTGTTGAACCACTTCAACAAGTCTGCGTGTAAGATATCCAGCATCTGAAGTTCGTACAGCAGTATCTACAACTCCTTTCCGGGCTCCATAGCAAGAAATTATATATTCTGTTAAAGAGAGTCCTTCGCGTAAATTGCTTTGAATAGGTAAATCAATCATTTGTCCTTGTGGATCCGACATCAATCCTCTCATACCCACTAATTGGTGTACTTGAGATGCATTTCCTCTAGCTCCCGAAAAAGACATTATATGGACTGGATTAAAAGGATCGGTCATCCTAAAATTAGGATTCATTTCTTGTCGCAAATATTCACTTGTAGCATACCATATCTCAATAGATTGGCGTAATTTTTCTACTGCATGTACATTCCCATAATGATGATGTTTTTCAAAAATAAAACTTTGTTGTTCAGCATCTTGGACTAGCCATCCTTTCGAAGGTATTGTTAAAAGGTCATCAATTCCTAATGAAATGGATGTAGTCGTAGCTTGACGGAATCCCAGAGTCTTTACTTGATCCAAGATATGCGATGTATATGCCATTCCAAAGTGATCTATTAATCTGCTAATAAGTCGTTTAATGGCAGCTCCACCTATCACTTTATTGTGAAAGACTAGATTGGCCCGTTCTGCCATAGGTACCTCCATATTTCACTCAGTGGGATTCGGTTCGACAATGGGTTTGAGTCAATGATTGGAAAACTTCCTTTTCTTTATCTTTATTTGCATACAAATTGAAAAACTATCTATGATTCTGGTTAAATTGTGAACACCTGAATTTACACGATATCATAAATTTGCTTATCTTAGATACCAACCATCTATATGATTAGATATCATATGAATAGGCATGGCAAAAACCTTGTATAGCTTCTTCGATTTCTCGATAAAAAGAAATATGACCAAAAGTGGTTCGAATGTATATAGAACGAATTTGTTTTTTTGTACTTCTTATTACTAGATAATGTCCATAAATTTCATGATAGGTACCCAAAGATTCGTAGTGAACTT